TATTAGTAAAAGTAAATCCTTAATTATTTAAGTAAATGTAAAATGTTGAAGTCTCTGAAGTAGGAATCAAAAAAAATTCTACTTTCATTTACAGTTAAGTTATTTATAATATATATAATAAAGATAAAAAAATTAGACTAAAAAATAGTATGAATCAGAAGATCTACTAAAAATCTAATAAACAATCTAATAAAAAAATAAGTAATACAAAAAACTAGGAACTAGTTATTTTAATAAGTTTATTCAGTAGTTTATTCATAATTATTAACTGGTTTTACGAAAAATTATTTGATTGTCTTCCGTTCCAAACGAAAAACAAAAAAACATAGAAAAATATTCTTTTTTTTTTTATAGTTATATATTTTATATAGTTTATAGAAAAAAAGGATATGATACCTCTTACTTTACTTTACTACTTTACCATAACATAGAATAAAAAAAAATCACTAAAATGTCTCAAATTATGGATTCTTTAAACAAATTAATTTATGGGATTAAATTATGGATATCATTTCAATTTGAAAATTGGAAATTCGATTTATTTAGATTTTCGAAAAAAAAAAGAAAAAATTCAAGCTTTTCAATTAAGATTTGCTAACTTAAATTTTTCGATGTGGCTTAATATGCACATGTAAATTAAATGAAATACAGCAAAAATATACAAAATATATAGAGATCTTAAGTATAAGTAGAAATTTTGATTAATTATTTAATTTTTATTAAATTTATTCATCAATTTCGCACGAAGTATTTTAAATTATAAATAAATATTATACTCCATAGAAAATTTTTTTTCTCCTAATTGAATATTTTAGGGAATTTTAATATATATATATATATATTTCATATATTTTTAGTTAGATTATGCTTTTCTATAATGAAAAATTTGACTAAAAGGCCCTGTATGGTATAGAATCTAAAAAATACATGGATAATTAATTATATAGTAAACAAAGATTCGTTTGACCAATAGATGTTTTTCACATCCAACTACAACAATGAGTAATCCATTTTAAATGGCAGTTCCAAAAAAACGTACTTCTATTTCCAAAAAGCATATTCGTAAAAATTTTTGGAAAAAAAAGGGATATTGGGCAGCGTTAAAAGCTTTTTCAATAGCAAAATCTCTTTATTCCGGGAATTCAACTTTGTTTATAGAAAAAAAAAATAAAAAAAATCTTCGTCGAATACGAACAATCGAAATACGAACAATAGAAGTCGGCCTAACCCAAAAAAATCTTATAACAAATTGGAACGATGACGCATCTTATAGTAAACAAAGTAAAACGATTCTACTATAGTAGGAATCAAAAAATTTGAAACAAAAAAAAAAAGGAGTTTTATATGATTTATCCGTCTTTTCTACTAGGCAATTCCGCATCTCTAGCTATGAAGCTAATGAATTCGGTCGTTGTGGTCGGACTCTATTATGGATTTCTGACCACATTATCCATAGGCCCTTCTTATCTCTTACTTCTCCAAGCTCATTTTCAGGTTATAGAAGAAGGAGAAGAAGAAGCAATCGAGAAGGAGGTAGCCGCATCAACTGGTTTTATTACAGGACAGCTCCTGATGTTCATATCGATCTATTATAGGCCTACGCGTCTAGTATTGAGTAGGCCTCGTACAATAACTTTCATAACTGTACCTTATCTTTACCTTCATTACATGTGGTACAGTTACGAAGACTTTTTTGTTGATGATAAATCTACTCGCAAAAATTCAATGCGTACGCGTAATCTCAGCATTCAATGTATATTCCTGAATAATCTCTTTTTTCAATTATTGAGCCATTTCTTTTTTTTCCCAAGTACAATGTTTTTCAGATTACTCAACGTTTATATGTTTCGATACAACAACAAGATATTATTTTTAACAAGTAGTTTTGTTGGTTGGTTAATTGGTCACATTTTATTCATGAAATCGGTTAGATTCGTATTAGTATGGATACAGCAAAATTATTTGGTTAGATCGACTAAGCCCGCTAGACCTAAAAAGTACCTTTTCTATGTGTTTCGATTTTATCAGAATTTGATCTTCGATTTGAGAAATTCTTTTGGTCTAATCGGTGGTATTCTCGTATTTTTTACATGTCTACTCATTTTTAACAAAATGCCGTTACCTATTTTGACTTATAAACCGAAAGAAGCCGAAGTGGAAATAGATCGAAAAAAAGCTGAAGAATATTTTTATAGAATAGGCCTAGCGAAAGAAGGGGAATTTACCAAGGAAGAGCCTTCTCCTCCCCTTTTTAAACTTTTTAAAGTTTTTAAAGAAGCATTCTATAAAAAAATCCCAACTTCTGATCAAAATGATGGAAAAAAAAGAATTTCTTTTTCACATCCACCTAGTTTAGCCGCTTTCTCGGGAATGATACAAAAAAAGACTTCTTTGTCTACAACAGAAAAATTATCATCTGATGAACTGTACAATTATGGGATTCGTACCAATGAACAAAAAAAGAACAGCTTAAGCACTGAATTTTCTAAAGAAATTGCAGTTTTAGACAGAAAAGGGCTTAAAGAGATAAATGTATTGGAAAAAAAAACTCGATTAGCCGATAAAAAAAAAGATAAAATACAATATTTCCAAAAAACATCTGATCCCCTCTTAAGGGGATCCTCTCGGGGACACCCCAAAAAGCCACCTGCACCCACACCCTTCAAAAGATTAACTGACCTCTTCTTTCTTCCACCCGAAGCTCAACTTATAAAAAATAATGAAAGGTACCTAGAAAAATGTAGACCCGACGCGATAATTATAGCAGAATTTAGGTATTTCATGTCTTTTATAAACGATTCCTTGGCTCAAAGTAAAGGGTTTCATCAAAATTTTATTGAAAGGGAGGGAAAAATAAAAGAAATCGAGAAAAAAACTCTTGTCTGGCCATCCAGTCTACTAAAAAATATACAACAATTACGGAAACAAGAAAAAGATGCGGTGTTAGTGGAGGCTGATATTGCCGGACTGCCATGCAGGCGTGCAACTGTTTTGCTTTCTGGAGGGGAGAGTGACACAGATGAAAAAGAATCCAAAAAATTACATTTCAAACGTTATGTACCAAGATCACAATTTCGTCGAGAATTGATCAAAGGTTCCATGCGTGTTCAAAAATGTAAAACGAGTGTTTGGTCAATATATCTAGAAAAACCACATTCCAGATTTTTTACAAACAGAATAGATTCTTTGTTTTATACTTTTCTTAAGTATTGCGAGTTTATTAGAGGAATTTTTCTAGAGTATACGGGAAAAATCTCAGAATTTGAACGTTTGGTTTATTACTCTTCTTTCGAAGATGTCCTTCTTACTATAGAAGAATTGGAAAACGAACCGACCGAAAGGGAAAAAATAGACGAACAAATAATGGAGGCCGAAAGAGCCTGGGAGGAGGAGTATACGTACGGTCAACCACTAAGGGCTGCGCTTCTAGGCGCCCAGGCAATTCTTAGAAAATATATTATATTCCCTTTATTGATAGTAGCGAAAAATATTGGCCGTATATTATTATTGCAACGGCCTGAGTGGTCGCAAGATTTCAAAGAGTGGAAGAACGAAGTATATATAAAATGTACCTATAACGGTATTCCATTCTCAACCGAAAAACTTCCTGAATACTGGTCAGAAGACGGTTTCCAGATAATGGCAGTCTCTCCTTTCCGCCTAAAACCTTGGCACGACGGATATAGGCCTTTTGATCGAGACCCTTATCAAGTTGTTAATAAATTTGATAGTTATGATGAAGTTGGTCCTACAGAAAAAAAAGGGTCTTTTAATAATATTAAGCAATCATGTAAAAAGATAAGATTTGATGAGCGAGCGCGCCAAGTATTTGCGCGACTACGCTACTTATTTGAGCGAGCACGTCAAAGAGCGTATCCATTTCGTAAAAAGTATAATAGTAAGAAGAAATTACGCAAAAATAAACTTCGGGAATCATATAAAAAACATCAGGAATTATATAAAAAGGGATTATATATAAAACTTTGGGAATCATATAAAAAACTTTGGGAATTACATAAAAGGGAATTTTATGATAAACTTCAGGAATTCTATAATAAATTTCAGGAATTATATAAAATACTTCAGGAATTATATAATGACTTTCAGGAATTCGATAATAAATCTAAGGAAGCATCTAAAAAACTTCGGGAATTATATAAAAAAATAGAAAAAAAAAGCTGAAAAAAAAGCTGAAGAAAAAGCTGAAGAAAAAGATATTGAATTGCCGTCGTATAAGCCTCCTAGACATTCGTATCCTTCACTTAAGCTTCGTACTCGTATGTATACCGGAGATGGGTATACGTTTTATAGAACTTGGCGTAATGCTAATATGAGAAGGCAGACGGGTGGAGGTACCCCTGCTCTTCCTCCGTTGCCGGAGGAGGAGCCTCCTACATCTTTATCAAAATTTTTACAAAAAGGAATATTAATTATTGAAGGATATCCAGCGTCTATGTCTATAAATAATGGGAATTTTCTTATGTATCAAATGATAGGTATTTCACGGGCTCATAGGAGTAGACACAAAATTAATCAAAAAATATACAGATACATAGACAAAAACAATTCTGATTTGCTTATTCTTGAAAATATTTTATTACCTAGACGTCGTCGAGAATTGAGAATTCTAACTTGTTTCAACCCAAGGAATAATAAAGTTGTGGATAAAAACCCAGTATTTTACAATGGGAATAGGGTAAAAAACGGTAGTCAATTTTTTGATAAAAGCAAAGATCTTGATCGAGATAAAAAGAAACTTATCAAATTCAAATCCTTTCTTTGGCCGAATTATCGATTAGAAGATTTAGCTTGTATGAATCGTTATTGTATCCATACTAATAACGGCAGTCGTTTTAGTATGTTAAGAATACGTATGTATCCACGATTAAAAATTCATTTATGATACATTTATCTTATATATTCCTTATCGTCTAGTAGATAAATAGATGCGCACGCGCCTTGTCTTAGCGTCCAATTTCGATACATGATACTAATTCGATAACGTATCAATTAGATCCAGAAATGAATCAACAGAATTTTCTTTATTCATTTTATCAAAATGAATAAAGAAAATTCTGATTATTATGTGTACCAGATAAAAATAGCTGGCATTATTATTACTGATCGGCAAAATTCCATATTTGGTAAAAAAAAAAAGAAGTTTTAAATTTTATGACAAAAAAATCATTCATATCTGTTATTTCGCATGAAGAAAAAGAAGAAAACAGGGGGTCCGTTGAATTTCAAGTATTCCGTTTTAGCAATAAGATAGGAAGACTTACTTCACATTTGGAATTGCACAAAAAAGACTATTCATCTCAGAGAGGTCTACGAAAAATTCTAGGAAAACGGCAACGACTACTGGCTTATTTGTTAAAAAAAGATGGAGTACGCTATAAAGAATTAATCAGTCAATTGAACATTCGAAAGCTAAAATAAAAACACGTTAATTTGAAGAGTCGTTTTGAATTATTTGATTTATTAGATCTTGAATTTTGATGAACTTCTTTTTGTTTTCAGCAATTCATGGAAAACTGAATAATGAATCGGGGAAAACCTATGGCTGTACCAACTACAAGAAAAGACCTCATGATAGTCAATATGGGTCCTCACCATCCATCCATGCATGGCGTTCTCCGACTTATCCTTACTTTAGACGGTGAAGATGTTATTGACTGTGAACCAATATTGGGTTATTTACACAGAGGGATGGAAAAAATTGCGGAAAACCGAACAATTATACAATATCTGCCTTATGTAACACGTTGGGATTATTTAGCCACTATGTTCACCGAAGCAATAACGGTAAATGGGCCAGAACAATTGGGAAATATTCAAGTACCTAAGAGGGCTAGCTATATCAGAGTGATTATGCTGGAGTTAAGTCGTATAGCTTCTCATTTGTTATGGCTCGGCCCTTTTATGGCAGATATTGGCGCGCAGACCCCCTTCTTCTATATTTTCAGAGAAAGAGAATTGGTATATGATTTATTCGAAGCTGCCACCGGTATGAGAATGATGCATAATTATTTTCGTATCGGCGGAGTAGCTGCCGACCTACCTTATGGATGGATAGATAAATGTTTAGATTTTTGTGATTATTTTTTAACAGGGATTGCTGAATACCAAAAACTTATTACACGAAATCCTATTTTTTTAGAACGAGTTGAAGGAGTGGGCATTATTGGTGGAGAAGAGGCAATAAATTGGGGTTTATCGGGACCAATGCTACGAGCTTCCGGAATACAATGGGATCTTCGTAAAGTTGATCATTATGAGTGTTACGACGAATTTGATTGGGAAGTCCAATGGCAAAAAGAAGGAGATTCATTAGCTCGTTATTTAATACGAATCGGTGAAATGGCAGAATCCATCAAAATTATTCAACAGGCTCTAGAAGGAATTCCAGGGGGTCCCTATGAGAATTTAGAAATCCGACGCTTTAATAGAATAAAATATCCTGAATGGAATGATTTTGAATATCGATTCATTAGTAAAAAGCCATCCCCTGCTTTTGAATTGTCGAAACAAGAACTTTATGTAAGAGTCGAAGCCCCAAAGGGGGAATTGGGAATATTTTTGATAGGAGACCAGAGTGTTTTTCCTTGGAGATGGAAAATTCGTTCCCCGGGTTTTATCAATTTGCAAATTCTTCCTCAGTTAGTTAAAAAAATGAAATTGGCTGATATTATGACGATACTAGGTAGCATAGATATTATTATGGGAGAAGTTGATCGTTGAAATGATAATTGATACAACAGAAGTACAAGCTATCAAGTCTTTTTCCAGATTAGAATCCTTAAAAGAGGTTTATGAAACTATATGGATGCTTGTCCCTATTTTGATTCTCATATTGGGAATCACAACAGGTGTACTAGTAATTGTGTGGTTAGAAAGAGAAATATCCGCAGGTATACAACAACGTATTGGACCTGAATACGCCGGCCCTTTGGGAATTCTTCAAGCTCTAGCAGACGGGATAAAATTACTTTTGAAAGAGAACCTTCTTCCATCTAGGGGGGATACACGTTTATTTAGTATCGGACCCTCTATAGCAGTCATATCAATTCTACTAAGTTATTCAGTAATTCCTTTTGGCTATCGCCTTATTCTAGCCGATCTCAGTATTGGTGTTTTTTTATGGATTGCCGTTTCAAGTATTGCTCCAATTGGACTTCTTATGTCAGGATATGGATCAAATAATAAATATTCCTTTTTAGGTGGTCTACGGGCTGCTGCTCAATCAATTAGTTATGAAATACCATTAACTCTATGTGTGTTATCAACATCTCTACGTGTGATTCGTTGAGACATAAGTCTTCCTCCATTTCTTTTTAGGTTTCTAAGAATAAAAATTAAACGTATTAAATAGATATATCTTTCTTTCTTTTTTTATTCACTAGCCCGGATTGCTAAACTAAACTAGATAGTTAGATGAGTGAAAGAAAACAGCTTCGAAATTCGCAGTAAAAAAATTGAATCTCATTTCCTATGTACAAGGGTTAAACGAAAATAAACATAAGCAGTCAAGACTCTTTACCCCAAGATTGGTTAATAAGTCATCATGTCTTGAAGCGGGTTGAAAAGAACAACTCTATGGAGCTTTTACTATCTTTTGTATGTATTCCCATACATGAATTACCATAGAGATTGAGAAAAAATGAGTGGATGATTAGGAACACAAAAGTACACAAAGGATTCGTAATAGAGATTATGTAAGTTATTCGAAGAGACTTTTATACATAAAAGAAATACTAATTAGGGCTTTAAATTTGTAGAAACGATCAAGTAGTACTCCCAAAAATGAAATTCCGATCCAGAGTATGATCCTATCCACCGATTATATGAATAACTATCAGTAACGAAGTAATCCTTTACCCTTTCTTTCTTTTATTTAGGTTTAATATAAAAGTAAAGTAAAGGAACGAAAAGAAAGTATGGAATTGCAAAAAAAATCTTTTTTATCTGATATCCATATTAATGGAAATGAAATTTTTGTCATGTCATAAATAATGAATGTTTAATTCTTTTTTTTTCGGAATCGAAAAAAAAAGTGAACTATTTATTGATATTGGTAATAAAGAGTATTTTTTTTTGAAGGATCTAAGTTATTACTCAATAAAAAAATTGAAATTCTTAAACTTAAAGTAAGGGATAAGATCAATTCCGAAGCACTTTTTTTATAGTATAGCAGACAGAATTCCATTAGTCTAATTCAGGAACTTTCGATTGATTTTAACTTTATCTATCCTACAAGTATATCAAGATTAAATAAAGAATATCTAATCAGTCCCTAGATTTATTTATGGCTCTCGAGGAGCCGTATGAGGTGAAAATCTCATGTACGGTTCTGGAATAGCGATGATAAGAGTGATCTTATCATCGACTATGATTATCTAACAGTTCAAGTACAGTTGATATAGTTGAGGCGCAGTCAAAATATGGTTTTTGGGGATGGAATTTGTGGCGGCAACCTATAGGGTTTATTGTTTTTATAATTTCTTCTCTAGCCGAATGCGAGAGATTGCCTTTTGATTTACCAGAAGCAGAAGAAGAATTAGTAGCAGGTTATCAAACCGAATATTCGGGTATCAAATTTGGTTTATTTTATGTTGCTTCCTATTTAAATCTACTAGTCTCTTCACTATTTGTAACAGTTCTTTACTTGGGTGGTTGGAATCTCTCTATTCCATACATATTGATTCCTGAGTTTTTGGAAATAAATAAAGCGTATGGAGTCTTTGGAACAACAATTGGTATTTTCATTACATTAGCGAAAACTTTTTTGTTCTTGTTCATTCCTATCACAACAAGGTGGACTTTACCTAGACTGAGAATGGACCAATTATTAAATCTTGGATGGAAATTTCTTTTACCTATTTCTTTAGGTAATCTATTATTAACAACTTCTTCCCAACTCCTTTCATTATAAATTTATATAAAAAAATCGAATAGAATATTTGATATTCACTATAATTCAAATTCAAATATTCAAATTCAATTCACAACTTGTATCAAACAAGAGAAAGAAACATAATCCAATTTATTATTGATATTTACTATATGTTCCCTATGGTAACTGGGTTCATCAATTATGGTCAACAAGCAGTACGGGCGGCAAGGTACATTGGTCAAAGTTTTATGATTACCCTATCTCATGCCAACCGTTTACCCGTAACTATTCAATACCCTTATGAAAAATTGATCACATCGGAGCGTTTTCGTGGTCGAATACACTTTGAATTTGATAAATGCATTGCTTGTGAAGTATGTGTTCGTGTATGTCCTATAGATCTACCTGCTGTTGATTGGAAATTGGAAACGGATATTCGAAAGAAACGATTGTTTAATTACAGCATTGATTTCGGAATCTGTATATTTTGTGGGAATTGTGTTGAGTATTGCCCAACAAATTGTTTATCAATGACTGAAGAATATGAGCTTTCTACTTATGATCGTCACGAATTAAATTATAATCAAATTGCTCTGGGTCGTTTACCAATATCAATAACGGATGATTACACAATTCGAACAATTTTGAATTCGCCTCAAACAAAAGAGAAATCTCATAACAAATGAGAAATCTTGTGATGGAAGAAATTACTAAGGTTCTTTTATTTAATTTTAAATTTAAATTCAAAAAGTTGATTTTTTTATTTTGGTCAAAAATTACAAACCCCGACTATTCTATTCACTATTCTATTGATTGATGAAAATCACAACTTAATTTGTATTGAAAATCTGTTTACTGTAATGATTTCCAATAGTTTTAGTTTCGAACGACTCTTTCAGATAAAAAAAGAATGCGATGGGTCCAATAACTTTAATATGTATATCAAATTAGGATTTCATTTAATTAGCAATAATTACTAGCGCATGAACTTCTTTTTTCCTGTCCAAGTCAATAAGATCATGAAAAATTCCTATTTTTTTATCTCTTATTTTACATATAATGGATTTAACTGGAGCAATACATGATTTTCTTTTAGTCTTTCTGGGGTCAGGTCTTATATTAGGGGGTCTCGGAGTGGTATTATTTACCAATCCTATTTTTTCTGCCTTTTCACTGGGATTGGTTCTTGTTTGTATATCTTTATTTTATATTCTAGCAAACTCGCATTTTGTAGCTTCTGCACAACTCCTTATTTATGTAGGAGCTATAAATGTTTTAATAATATTTGCTGTAATGTTCATGAGTGGGCCAGAATATGGCAAAGATTTTCATCTTTGGACTGTTGGGGATGGGGCTATTTCGTTGGTTTGTACAAGTCTTTTTGTTTCATTAATTATTACTATTCTAAATACGTCATGGTATGGGATTATTTGGACTACAAGATTAAACCAGATTCTAGAACAAGATTTGATAAATACTAGTCAACAAATTGGAATTCATTTATCAACAGATTTTTTTCTTCCATTTGAACTCATTTCAATAATTCTTTTAGTTGCTTTAATAGGTGCAATTTCTGTGGCTCGCCAATAAGTCAATAATTTATTTTTAAAACTAGCAATCCAAATAAAAATGAAATTTTATCCTATTCATTTCCATTCAATTTTATTCGAATTGATGCATAAAACCGAAATACTTTATAGATAGTTAGATTTATTAACAAACAAACTATTTTTTTATTCTTAAATTAAATTAAACTCCTCTATTCGAACTTCTTATATTCTAGTCAATAAAATCGGTTTAATTATTGTTCATATTGAAAAGAATCGAGATTGATAAGGAGTTGGTTAATGATGCTCGAACATGTACTTGTTTTGAGTGCCTATTTATTTTCTATAGGAATCTACGGACTATCCACGAGCCGAAATTTGGTTCGGGCTCTTATGTGTCTTGAACTTCTATTGAATGCAGTTAATCTAAATTTTGTAACATTTTCTGATTTTTTTGATAGTCGCCAATTAAAAGGAAACATTTTCGCAATTTTTGTTATAGCTATCGCAGCCGCTGAAGCTGCTATTGGACTGGCTATTGTTTCCTCAATTTATTGTAACAGAAAATCAACTCGTATCGATCAATCGAATTTATTGAATAAGTAGTTGTTTTTTTTTTTAAATTCTATTATATTCGGATTATAGATATATTAGAATTATAGAAATTAAAATTTTAATAGTCATCAATTCAAATTACATTACTAAGTATGGTACCTTAAGGTATAATCATACTTTCAAAAATGTAATAAATATAAAGTATTTTGGACCTCTTTTTTTTTTTATTTATTTTCTAATAAGCCGATCCAATCCAGAAGTAGATTAATTCAAAAATTCTGGTAAATCATTGATTCGTCTGGTATTTGAATATTTGATTCATTTACTTTAACTAGAACTAGATCGAAATTTAATGAAGTTAAAAAAAAAATTATAGATTCAATGTCACATTCAGTAAAGATTTATGATACATGTATAGGGTGTACTCAATGCGTACGAGCTTGTCCTACGGATGTATTAGAAATGATACCGTGGGATGGATGTAAGGCTAAACAAATAGCCTCTGCTCCGAGAACAGAGGACTGTGTTGGTTGTAAGAGATGTGAGTCTGCCTGTCCAACCGATTTTTTAAGTGTTCGAGTTTATCTAGGGCCTGAAACAACTCGCAGTATGGGTCTAGCTTATTGATACGTTTCAGAAAACTCCATTTGAATCCATTCTATTTGGATTTTTTTTACCGACAAAAACCCGTACCCTAACTATAGTTAGGGTACGGGTTTTTTTTGGATCAAGTGTATCTTGTCTTTACTTTACCATGAATTATTTTCCTTGGTTAACTACAATTGTAGTTTTGCCCCTATTTGCAGGTTCTTTAATTTTTTTTCTTCCTCATAGAGGAAATAAGGTTATCCGGTGGTATACAGTATGTATTTCAATGCTAGAGCTCCTTATAACAACCTACGCATTCTGTTATCATTTCCAACCAGACGATCCATTAATCCAACTGGCAGAAGATTATAAATGGATCAATTTTTTTGATTTTCACTGGAGATTAGGAATAGATGGACTTTCGATAGGGCCCATTTTACTGACGGGATTCATCACTACTTTAGCTACGTTAGCGGCTTGGCCGGTTACTCGAAATTCTCGATTATTCTATTTCATGATGTTAGCAATGTACAGTGGCCAAATAGGATCGTTTTCGTCCCGAGACCTTTTACTTTTTTTCATAATGTGGGAATTAGAATTAATTCCTGTTTATCTACTTTTATCTATGTGGGGGGGAAAGAAACGTCTCTATTCAGCTACTAAGTTTATTTTGTATACCGCAGGGGGTTCCATTTTCCTATTGCTGGGAGCTCTGGGTGTTGGTTTATATGGTTCCAATGAACCAACATTAAATTTTGAAACATTAGTTAATCAATCATATCCTCTGGCATTAGAAATAATATTCTATATTGGATTTTTTATTGCTTTTGCTGTAAAATTATCGATTATTCCTTTACATACATGGTTATCAGATACCCATGGAGAAGCACATTACAGTACTTGTATGCTTCTAGCCG